GCTGCAGCGAATCTCCCCCTTCTACTGTCTCTCCTACCTACCACGAGAAAAGAGGTTGAAGCAACGAATCCTTTCTTTTTATTTTAACCTAATTCCTTGCCAGGTGGGACAAGAAAATTCCCTTCCTTTCTGATCGAATCCGATCAATAAATGAAATTTGTTATCACGCAGTGCAACAGGCAAGAAATTAAATCGAAGAATTTTATGCCCACCGCGCCCTCTCTTTCAATTGAGCTGATCGCCTCGCTTCGCTAGTTAGAGTTGTGCTCTTCCTGAGCTGATTGCGTGCGCCTAGAGCTGTGTTGACGGAGCTACTTCTTGCTGTGTGCCCGGTGCCCAAAGCTCCTACTATTACTGACTTATCGGTTGATAGGATAGCAGGAAATTGTTCTGCTCCGGAAAGTAGGAGGTTGGGAAGGAAAAGGGGGAGAAGCTTTTCGAGGATAGCAAGAAAAAGGACATAGGTTCAAAAAGAAGGGAAGTAAGAAGGTCAACACTGCTGCTCTGATCCAGACCAGGTGTCGTTGGTTGAGCCTGACCCTGCTCATTTAACTATTGCCGATACCAGTTAGTTACGCGTACTGTATACTCTCATCTCGTGTGCGATAGGGCGGCCGAGAAGCTTCTTGCTGTGCTGTCCGGTGCCCACCAAAGCACAGACTCTACTCACCCACTACTTGACTATTCTACGGGCTGGTGAGACTATTCCACTACAGATTGATGGACTTACAAATTTGCTGACTGATTCAAGGAGTTAAGACTGACGGTTCGGTGATCGAGCGAAGATAGACGACAACTGGTTGCTCTATTGTGCTCGCTTGTTTAGGGGAAGGGGCTACTCATTCCCATTACAGTCAATCAGTCATCCCAAGAAAAGTCCTATACATAGCTAAACGCCGGGCTGGTTCCTAATACGCGAAGGATTGAAACTCTATTTATGTAATTCTTTCAATCTAGAATATATTGCTCTAGCCTAGCTAGAGGAACAGAAAGACAAGGAGACATGATAACGAGGATCGCCGACGGAACGAAATCGAATGTCATCAAGCAATTCAAGGATTCCAGTTTCACAATGTGAAGAGCTTGAAAACTCCCTGCTTTTTCTTTTTCATCAAGGAGTTATGTGCGCGCTGCGCCCCTTTGGTTGGAGCGCTTTGCTTGACCTGATCGTTGTGCCAAGGGCTGGTGATGCGTTGAGCAACTCTGAGTTCCGTTTGCCAGGCCCCTGACGGTAGGCTATACAAGAGGCTAGAGACTTATGCTGTGCGCTGCCAACAATTGCAATGAATTCTTGGCTCCCGCTAGTAGGGCTAAACAACTGGACCATTGAGTAACTGCTCTGTAAGACTACTGAACAACTAGTCCGTGGGGCTAGACCATTGTTCCACGGGGGATTCTTACTCCACTGCAGATACTGACCTTCTTTCTTCAAGGAGCACAATCAACAGCACTTCCAACGCCTTCATCGGAGACGCCGCGGTTGCGGACGTTTATAAGGATGTCATCAATCGCTTGGAGGTGATCAAAACCGAAGTCTTTTCTCTCTGATAGAGGTGGTCTTGAGTTCGCGAAGAAATTCCGAATTCACGGTCGTGAGCTATCCCCGATTCGTGTAAAAATGATACGATCGGCGAGGCATGCGATTGCATGGATGCCGGTTTTTCGAAATCTAAGACTGTCCCTTGTTGAACCCTCTACGGTCTACCCTCTTTCTCGATATCCCAATTCTAGCGTTCGTTAGCAGAAGTAGAGAGAGGGGGAGATAGGATTTATTACAACATTTATGTGAAAATGACAGAAGCCGCTATAAAGGGAAGAAGCACATCCTGCACCTTCACCTGCGAAGCGCTACGCTCCTGCTTACGAAAGACTACTTTCCAAGCGAACTACTGAAGACAGACTACTGGGAGTGGGAATAAAGCTCCAGCCTTTAGCCCTGAACTCCTTCAATATCGCACCTACTACCAAAGACTGAACCAAAGAAGGGATGGGATAGACATAGCCATCTCTCCCTCACCCCGAAGCTCAAACTCCGCATCCTGATCCAGATCCAGCTACGGACTTACTAGAGCTACTACGCATCCTAGAATTGGGGGAAGGCGTCTAGACGCCTAAAAGAAGGCATAAAAGACTGTCTGAATCTTCCTAAAGTAAAGTAGCAGAAGACATGAAAGTCACTAAACAGCGCTTTAAAACTATTCAATGTGGGCATGTTTTCGGGTACCACAGTGAGACAGTGATCCCTACGCCCTGAAAAAACTGCCCGAGGGCCCACCTATGCTACTACCAAGCCCACTGCTGCCAGGATGGAAATAACTAAAACTTCGATACCTAAATGAATTCACCCAAAGACTTAAGACCGAACCAATCTAATTCTTTTCTTCATTACTGCAACGCGCCAACCGAAGCAGAAAGCGAAGCTCCTCCGTAATGCTTTATCTATGATTTCCTTTAAATTAAAAAAGATCTCAGTGATTTATTACATCGCTTGCTATGCGACTATAATTAGTTGATAGCGGAACTCCGCTGGGACAGCAGATATGAAAAAGAAAGAAGCGACGTACTCCTACCTAAACTTCTCTTGCTTTAGCGCGAAAGAACGGCGGATATCGCATTTTAGCTAGAACGTTCATGGCTTACCGCCCTTTAGCGCCTATGGTCTAACCAAAAAAAAAGTACTCGTCAAGGGCCCAAGCGTGAACCTTCACTTCCGCATCTAGCCAGCAAAGGAAGACGCAAGGTCTGGGCAGCTTTATTATAACATTAGAGAAGCGGAACCTCCAAGCTCAGACATCTCGAACTCTGAAACTACCCTTCTATCCCACCCTGCTCCTCCGGCACCGGAAGCAGAACTACCTGACCAAAGGAGATAGACAGGAAGGGAAGACGGTCATACAAAGGCTGAATAAAGTTCTCTTGGAGCAGCATCTGAATGGACCTATAGTCACTCAGTACATACGAAGCCATGAACTGGAATTTATAAGTATTCAATGTGGGCATATAAACAATAAAAGAAAAAGACCAAACCAGCAAGACTAATGTCTACTTATACCTTTGAGAGGTCCACTTATACTATTGAGAAAGTCTCTTAAGCTACCGTAGGTTATATAAGATTCAATTCAATCTAACAAGCGGACTACCTTCGGCTACTACAAGACATTTATAAACCAAAGAAAAGAAGCGGAGCCCACTTTACGCACTTCCGCACTAAGCAGGCAAGGCCAACTACACAAGAAAGAAGGCATCGCCTGCGGCTTCCAATCCAATGACAAGCAAAAGACAAAGAAGGAACTTACTATACCTTACCTCCTTGTGCCCATAGCTTGACCTCAGCCTTGAACTACCTGCACGGATGCCTTCCCTTCCTTGCAAAGCGAACCTAGCCAAGCAATGGAAGGAGAAAGGACTAAGACCTTCCTCGCGCACAGACAGACCATCTTTAGCGAAGTCCCTCCTTCCCAACCTCTCCGAAAGCATCCATTTCGTCAAAGAAGGACGGAGCAGGCACACTTACTACTCTGATTGGGCGTGGACTGGGAAAAAGTAGCAGCTAAAGGAAAGCTAAAAGGTATTGGCGAAGAAGTAATGGAGGATCTGATATAGATTGAAAAGAGGGAAAGCTAAGCTAGCTAACGAAGGGGTTGGGATTCGCCTCGCCCTAGTACACCAACCAGGCAATACCTTGACCTCAGACCTCACCCAAGACAGGCTGCCACAGACTCCAGAGAACTCGAGCGGTCAGGTCAGGAAGACATATTTATTATAAAATAGATGTGTCTTTAACCGGATTTTTCTTCCAAGAGCCAATGCCGTTGAAAGACAAAAAATTTTTTAAAACAAAAAAACAAATGGAAACAAAAGAAAAAAGAAATGTAGCCGGGGATGGTGCTGCCATGCTTCTTCTATGAGTTTTATACTATATTGGGGCATACTTTAATAGTCCAATACTCCAGGCTAATGGCACTAAGTCAAGTCAGGTGCTAGCCTAGCTCTTCCAGTACGACGAATGCTTTCCTTAACAAGGGGATACTATAATAAAAGAGTATTTGCGTCTTATACACTTCATTTGTTCTCCCCTATCGACAGATGAGAGACTTGAAGGGACAGATGCGAGCGGCAAGGGCTTAAAGAAGCGACCAGCTCAAGCGATTGAGAGAGCTCGACCTTTGCGACAGATTCAAAAAGAAAGAATCCAGATGGAGCATTTTCGACCGAGTGGGACATAAAAAGAGTTATAACAAATCGAATTGACAAAAGACCTTTGAGACCTCACTCCTTTTTAGGGCGGAGTGCCATCTCATCTCAAAAAGTAATTTTCCTATCTTTCCCCGTCTTTTGAGACGTCACTAATAAAATAGATAAAAAAATGCAAAAATTTCATCTACCCTGGGATTTTTGGAATTAAAGGTTTTTATTAGCGGAGGGGATTCGACAAATTAAAAAAAATAAAATAAAAAGCATCCCCCCGCTTTTTTACGTAACCCATTTTAGGAATGAGAGGTCTCAACAAATAAGGTTTTTCGCATCTCCCCCGGTAACCCCCTGCTTCGCCGCTTTTTATGAGGGAAGTTGAATCTTTTTTTTTTGGCACCATCCCTGGTTCATACCGGGAGGTGGGGTGGTTCTCACCACCCGCACACCAGAGCGCAGTTTAGCGAAGTGTTCATTAATTGTAGCTTTCTATTTTTTGCTGTTATATTATGTTTTATTTGGTGTGGTGCCACAGTGGCAACCACGAGGGTTCTTCGGAATATCTCGTGGTCTCCCACGATCTCTACCTCTGTCGGTGTTGGCCTTCCAATGCTGATGGATGTAGGAGATGTCTGATGTGAGAAGTCGGACGCCGTCCCTCGGTCATCCTGAGATGATCGTTTAGGAGAGTTGAATCTAAGGCATAATCTCTTTTTCTTGCGTAGTAACATTATCATGAATAATATGTTTACCAGCGCATTAGAAAGGGTGCCTATAGTTTCATGGCGGAGGGCCTTTGAAAGCCCTCGATGGCTAAAAGAACTCCTTTTAAGGGTCGTTTTAGTCATCTCCGGTCGTCTATCAGTGGAGACTAGCGTTGCGGCTTACCTGTTTGCAAAGTCGGTGTTGAGATTAAAGCGTTCATCGGGCATTCTGTTCACTGCGCTTTTTTTAAAGCAGTGTGCTGTATCTCTTCAGAGGTATTACGGTATGGAGCTACCCTTACCGAAAGAGTGCACCAAACCTATGGTTTCACTATCGAGGGACGGCCTACCACGAATCATTCCTTCTTTTCATAGGAGAGTCATAAAGATGAAGGACGATCAATCAGATAGGCTGGTCAAGATGTATTTGTCTTGGTTCTCGTTGGGAAGATGTGTCACTGTTATGAAGAGAGTTACTAGTGACACCTTCACTCCGATTACCAAGTTCAATGATCATCTGCCAGGAGTACTAGAGGTGTGTTCCGAGGTAGAAAAGAAAGACATTTTGGAACACTCGTATCTAAGTACTTTCTCTTTGTCCGTAATATGCCTGTTTATCAGGGCATTTCATGGGCTCCCACCTGGAAGTCATTACCGAATCCGTTTATTGACCCTAAAACTGGTAAGAAACACTATTCCTGTTTTATGTCATTATGGATGGAATTGACGGCCTTCTACAGGCACTATCGTGCCGAGGGGCGTTCGAAGATCTAAATGGGCAATTGCTCCAAGATCTAGAACCTCTGTGTCCTGGTGCTATCCTCAGCCGGGTGGCCTCGGTAGCCGCGGGAGCGGGCAAGAGACGGCTGTTCATCATAGGCAACTACGTGAAGCAGCGATTGTTGCGCCCTTATCATGACGGGTCGATGAGTATATTGCGTCGGCTCGTCAACGATGGGACCTATGATCAGACGAAACCCCTCAGATGGGTAACAGGCTTCAAGAATGTATATAGTTTTGACTTGAAGTCTGCCACGGATAGGTGGCCTAGGATGGTCATCTATTCAATCCTATCTGAGTTGTTTGGTCATCAGGTGGCTTCCGCTGTCGTTGATACAGGTTTGGGAATGTGTGAACTTAGTCTAGTTCCCCCGCTTGTTAGACGAGATAACATTATTATCTATAGTGTCGGCCAACCCCTTGGATACCATGCATCATGGCCCCTATTCACGTTATCACATCACATGATAATGTGGCTAGCAGCAGAGCGGGTTTATCCCAAGAAGGTGTTTAGGGCCTATGCTATCCTTGGCGACGATGTCGTCATTGCATATAGTAAGGTTGCCGACGAGTACCAACGGATTCTTAGCGCCTTGGAGGTGGAAGTGTCTGCCTCCAAATCATTAATATCTAAATCTGGCGCATTTGAGTTCGCCAAAAGGTTCTTCGTGAAGCGAGGTAAGGTGGACCTGTCACCAGTGTCCCTCCAATCCTTGCTTTTATGTCGAACTACCTTAGGGCTAGCGACCGTCCGCAACACTTATAATATAAAGAATTTAAATGTGTTGTTGCGACTTGGCGGTGCTGGTTATAGGGTGTTGGCGAAGCCTCATCATCTTCTTTCGGGAAGATGGAAGCGTCTTGCAGTGTATCTAGGCAAACCTGACACTAGCAGTCCCCTTATTTTTTAGTTTTGGTTGGGTGGTGGACTGCCTCTCAACCCTTACTTGAAAGGAAGGCTGGTGGACTGGCTCCGGCATAAAGTCGCACCCAAGGATATCTGTCCTCCAATCTGGGACGATTCTCCTCGTGGTGAGGGCCTTATGCAGGGGTGGGAAAGTGAGTTAATGGAGCGTACGGTCGTCCGGGGTTGGATGACTAAGTGGCTTAATTGGCTTCATTGGTACCATAGTGTTGCTCTAAATCCTTCAGTTGCTATCACCGACCTTCTTGAGTTCCCGATTGTCGAGCGCTCCTGGAAGCGCCGGCCTGTAGATCCAAAAATCCAGAGGTTCGGACTTACATGGAGACTCTATGAAAGGGCTCGAAAGGGACTTGATTCTACCCATTAATACAACTATAGCACAAGATCGCCTTTTCAATCTAGAAAAAGATGGGGTTTGAACCCTAGAACTCCCTCCTACGAGTCAGAATCAAAGGCCATAAAACGTCTAAAAACGGGCATAGCAACAACCTACCGCTACAGATACCGACTAGTTCGCCTTCAAGCTGCCATCCTGGAAGAAGGAATTGAATCGACCAATCAACCAATCTCAGGTTCACGCCTGAAAGCCAAAGCTGGGCTGACTTCAGAGCCCGGTCAGTCCTCTTCTCTTGTTCGAGAATGCCCCGCTTTTGGCTCCTCTTTCCTCGCGCTCACGCGTGAGCCAATCTTTCTTCCTCTCCCTTTGCCCTAACATAGTAATGGGCGAATCTTGCGCTTTCCTCTCGTCTGAGTTCTTTCTTTTTCTTTTGAGTTCTTCCGGGAGAGCGAAGCGAAGGAGGTTCAAAGCTTGCTGACTAGGCAAGGAACGAAGGAGGCGAAAGACAACTCGCCCTACTAATCGATAAGGAAATCCGAGGAGGCGAGACTGAAAAGGAAAGGAAAATAGAATTCGTAGTGAGAAAGAAAAAGAATGAGTAGGGCTGTGACAGTGTGGATCGTCGCAGTATAGGTTTTCCATCATTTGGCCTACCCGGCCCTGTTCTGTACCCTTTCAGCAGGAGGCCAGGCAATAAGAGTAGTCTCGGCAGACTTCTTCCACCTCGATAGTTCATAGTGTAACAATAGCAAGTCGCCTTGACCCTACAAAGAAAACGAAAGGGATGCAAGCAAGGAATCAGCTCCGGCTCGACCCAATTTCACAATATCAATAAAGGGGGTCCGAAAGTCTGATATGATTTGGCTCAAGCTCAAACTCCAGTTTCGCCTTGATCGAGACCCCTTAACCCTCTTACTTATTAATTAATAGGGGAAAATGCGCTCACAAGGGAGGACACAGGCTGGCTCACGCTCAAGTGAACCGGGCCGCTTATTCGTATTAGTGATCAAGCTTTCTTTCCGCTCAGTCATAGGTAGAAGATCGGTAGCCAGAAGGAGGAAGGACAGTGGAGAATTCTTCAACCAAAAAGAAAAAGAGGGCTCTCTCAAGGTGTACCTATGAATCCAATCAACTATTTGCACGGAACCTTTACTTAGAAGGGGTTGTTGATCCTGGTTTTTTGAATGTAAGAAGTAGGTCTTCAATCCCCTCTACTAAGTAAGGGGTCTTCTTCTCTTCTGTCCGAATAAGGCAGTAGCGCGTAAGGCCCGCTTGCTGTCCCCTTCGAATAAGCTCTTTCGAAAGCGATCTTCAGGAAGCGAAAGCGAGCTCGCCCTACTCGATTAAGGATAGGAGAGGAAGCGAATCAGTCTAAGATTTTCCTTTCTCGCTTCGGAAGGTTAAAGAATTCAGTACAGGGGAGAAAGGTTATTTTACCAAGAACGTCAAGAAAGAAGCAATTTCGGTGCCAAGCTATTCCTTTATTATTTAAAAAGGGTTTTGGGCTCTTTCCCGTATTTTGAGATAGACGAAAAAGCCTTCTTTGGGGATGAAAGACCGGTCTTTGGGGTATGATAGGAACTATGCGAGCAAGTAATCATAAGAAGAGCGGATAGGCAAGCAAGATAAAGCAGTTTCTTAATCGAGCTAGGCAATAGTCAGGAAGGCGGGATTCGCAAGCAAGCAAGAATACTGATTTTGAATGACCCGAATGCTTATCAAGGCGAGTTCCAGTCCCCTTCGACCTTAGGAGTGAAAGGCTGGCTGTCCAGATACAGAGGCGGAGACTAGCTTTCGATCTTTCTACTCCCAGGCTTCCGTCTAAGAACAGGGGGTTTGTTTCAACTGATCCTTTCCGGAGAATTCTATGGTCTTCCCGAGCAGGCCTTTTCTTTGCTTTGGTAGGTAACATCGATGAAGCTACCGCGAAGGCTATGAACTTAGAAGTGGAGAGCAAATTGAAGAACTTCAACCTTTGTGTACTGACTCCTAATCGGGGATTCAGAAGTGAAAGAAAGAATTTTTTCTAAAAAGAGTAATAGTAATAGTGGCCAAATTGGCGTATTACCAAATCACGCCCCTATTGCCACAGCTGTAGATATAGGTATTTTGAGAATAAGCCTCAACGACCAATGGTTAACGATGGCTCTAATGGGTGGTTTTGCTAGAATAGGCAATAATGAGATCACCATTTTTGTAAATGATGCGGAGAGGGGTAGTGACATTGATCCGCAAGAAGCTCAGCAAACTATTAAAATAGCGGAAGCTAACTTGAGTCGAGCTGAAGGCAAGAGACAAGCAATTGAGGCGAATCTAGTTCTCAGACGAGAATCTATTCCTCCCTAAACCGAGGGGAATCTATTCCTCTTATTCCGAAACCTAACTCCCTACCTGCAAGCAAGTAGTCGTTTTTCAATCCCCCGGTCGCTAAGCTCCCTCCCTTTATCTGCTTTCTCGGTCCGAACCCAGGGAATTGAAGAAGCCCACTACAGACTGCAAGGGGATTTTAGTTTCCATAAGCACCAGAACGTCTGGCTTATGAATATTCACCATATCTCTGAGATTCATTTTGAACGTGTCGTTACCGGCACCTCTGCAATTTCAAATGAGCACTATCATTGATGACATAAGAGGAAAGCCCAGTCTTCCCATCGAGGGCAAAGGGGGAAGACCATCATCGCCAGGCGCTACAACTCCGGCTTAGGTTCAGCTTTCAAGAAATCTGGAGGGGACAGACTTTACGAAAGGAAGTTAACCTCGGAAACATACACCCCTTTTCAAGGCAACAGACAAGGATACAGATCGGGGCGATCACTAAGTAGAATGAGAAAAAAGACTTGGTTAAAGGAATTACCTTAGATTGAAGAGGTAATAACCCAGGATGTCAGAGGTCTTCTTTCCGGGGATCGAGAAAAGGAGATAGACCATCGCCAAGCAGTTTTCTTTTCTTTCTCACCCATCTCTCCTTGCATTATGGAGAGAGTTATCCTCCTTGAATCAATATAAATCTAGATCTCCTGGCTGGCTGGGATAGTGGCATTATGGAGTTGGGCCTTATTCTAGTTGTTGAACTCGTTACGGCACATTCTTTCTCCATCCTTCACCCCCGGTATCTCCAGCTAAACAAATAGGAGATGGGCTAGCTAAATGAACCTACCTTTGTTTCGGCAGCATCCAAAAGGTTCTCTTCAAGGACAGGCTTCTCTGACCCAAAGAAAGAATAAGGAATGGAAAGAAGTGACTCGTGGGGGCGGGCAGTGAATTTTACACCCAAGCTGTGCAAATCGTTTCCAACTTCTTCCTTTCCTAGGTGGTGGTTAGAAGTCCGTCCTTCCGATATCTCCCTATTCCCGGTGTTGTACTATATTATTAAGAGGGCCGCCTTGTGCGTGCGCCTGCCTGATGGTCTTTGAACGAATGAATAGCAGTGCTTCAATCGAGAAGAGAGGCCGTGGTCGAGAAGCACGGAACAAGGCTTTCGGCCATGGGAGGGGGGGGAAAGGGAGGTGGGCCCCCCCACAAGATCTTGTTTTTTCCCGCTGGGAAGGTGCCTGGCAGGGGATAAAAAATAAACCGCAATGCTTTCTATATCCTTGGGATCCGTCTTCCACACTCCCGTGGAATCCAACACGATTCTATTTCGAGCCCGACGCCTAATGCCTAATAACTGTGGCATGGAAAAAGCGGGTATTGAGATCGCCTCCCCGCAGCCAGTCAACTCTAGCCTTATTAAAGAAATGCGTTTCCCGATTACTAAGGGTCTCATACAGTTCAGCAAGTAGGGCTTGCTCCAGTTCCTTATGCCCCAGATTCAGATCCAGATCGTGATCGAGACCTAGTTCCCACCGATGCTCGTAAGCGTGATCCATCCATACATATCCTATAGTCACCACACCCGCAGCATCTCGCCCAGCATATCCATTTCCAGGCCCGGTAAAGGCAAGGGCATCACCCCACCCATTCCCTGGCCAGGCCGAGAGAGATACGGCTAGCCGGCAGCTCAGCTCGCGTACTTCGGTTACCTCGGGCAAGGTCTGGTCGAGGGGATCAAACACATGCATGGTTAACAAGCAAGCGTGGTCATAAGAAAAGCTTAGTCCATGGTTTTCGAACCCGTCGGTATATGGAATAAGCTAGTAAGGTGGAGGATAGGTGGCTCGGTGCTCATGGTTTTCGCTCGGCTCACTCATAGGTTGTTATTCGGAGTCCGGATTTGAAGGATTTCGGTCCTTGATTTCGACGTCAAGTGAAAGAAGAACTCATTGGATGATTGTGCCAAGAAGTGGAACTCATTGGATTGTCATTGAGAGTTGTCATACCATAGTTCACCTGTGTTTGCTTGCTCTGCTGCTCAAGATCGAATCTTGTTGAACTTGCATCTTCTTCATCTTCGACATCTGCTTCAGTGGATGCTTCTGCTTTTGATGCTGAAGTTGATCCTTCCGCAGACCTTGACTATACCTTCCTTCACTTGACCACCAGCTGTTTATGTTCCAGCAGCAGGTGGCACTAATAGCTTTGAATCCCTCTACGGGGAGAAACAATATTCGATACTGTCTTAGATTATTAAATAATATTATTAATCCGCTGACAGCTTGGAGTGATATGCTCCACCAAATAGCTTTTCGTATAAAAATCAATGATTGGCATTGGTGCATTTTCCTCATTAGTGCGTCCCAGCGTGAACCCGATCAGTGAGTAGATCCTCTCCCCCAACAAAAGGAAAGTCTATTCCCGATCCTCACCTCCAATCAGATCAGAAAGATCCTAGGGTTCTGCTGGGTTAAAAGTGGAGGAAGACCGACCTCCCTACTAGGTATAATATATGGCTGAACTGAAGAGAGTTAGGTTGTTGTATGCCACGAGAGATTCAAGGAACGAGAGCGAAAAAGAGACCTATCATGGGACGGAGTAAAAGATCTATACTTATTAATAATTAAGTGATCAGCGCCCCGGCCGAGCGGAGTAAGTGAGGTTCAGCGCTTTCAGATAGGCAGCGTAGTGAGTACGATCTTAACAAGTCTGAGCCCGGCTCAAACTACAGCCAGATTATTCCCGAAAAGTGGATTTCTAAGTGCGAGTACCTGGCAAAGAATGGCAAAGAAGCCGCGCTATAGGGTAGCTAAAGTATGGGTCCGAAAGCTCCTCGATTCCAGGTCTTCTCCAATTCAAATAGCATAGGACAAGCACTAGATCACACACACCGAGCGTGGCCTCCGAATGAACAAGCAGGGGTACTAGCAGGGGACGAAACTCTTCCCTTAAAAAAAATTTTATTAACCCTTCATAAATATAATAAATATATTAGAAGAATTTCCCTTGGGGGAAGTGAGTGCGTTTCAAGCGGGGCTATCTCTGGCGTTTGCTGGCCGCTCGTGCAGATAAAGATTTGCATTTCTCATCAGCGGAGAACCAGGACAGACATATTATCTTGCTTCCGTGGTCGTTGGGCAGCCTACCCACGTTTTCCCGGCCCATAGCTTTGACGGAGGGGAGGAAGCTAGAGGATTCTTCGTATTTTAAAGGTAAGCAGATAGTATACTCGTATTCGTAAGCAGAATCATCGTCATGTGACGAGTCCAAAGTACTCTTGACTCCTAAACTACACCCTTTTTGTATTAGTTATATAGTTGAAACTGAGCTGTTCGCGTATCTTGACACCTTCCAAGGTATAGGTAGGTAATTAGTGCGACATAGCCTCTTATCCGAGAAATGCCCAACAAGCCGCCTTATCCCCCTTGTAGACTTTGATACTCTTCTTCCGTTTCGACCGACTGGACGCTGGTCAACGAATAGAATAGCAGATGCGCGCCCTTGCTTCCTCTTCCCAATAAGCCTCCATTCTGCACCTTCAGAAGAAAGAGTACGAGCCCTTAGCCTCACAAGCTTTTATATCCTTCTTAGGAGGACAACAGACCAAAGAAATCATCTCGGAAGAGAACGCCTCCCCTCCCCTGGCATGGTCGCAAATTCATATACAGCAATTATTTCATATGCAGCATTATATTATAAAGAATGTGCTGCTTCTTTCTATGCAACGACTTGATTGAGACATTTATTGAACAAGGCCGATCTCTATAAACAATTGAGAACGGGGCAGACCCCGAATAGGAGATATAAAGTGGATCACCACCTGGCTTGGCATTAAGACTCCGTTACAGACATATCATCTGAGCCAAAAAAACCCGGGTTTTCAAGGCCGGGCGTAGCACGTCTATGGTAGTTTTCCGGTGGTTTTATTTTGGAAGCTATCAGCGACACCCTCTTAACCTTCACCAAAAAATCCCCATGCTTCAAAAGAGGACGCGGGCCGGGCAAAGAGAATTAAGTTCGTCTAATTACTTTACTTTCTTTCTAGGCACAAAAATGCTAGGCTTCATACGTTCTACTACGCCCGGCTGCTGCTCCCACTACTGCTTCGGCAGCGTCAGAAGCTCGAACATCTGGAGCAAATAATGGGTAGGAAGAATATGTTTCGGACGTTCTAGATGGTGCCTCCACGTTCTGAGTGAGGGAATGCACGATCACCTTTGACTTGACTTGATCAACCGGAATCGAAAGAATTGAAAAAGTACACCTTACTAACCCAGTCCTTTACCTATCTAGATGGAAGGAAGAACTCTAGTACCAACCGGGGACCACAAAGTAACTACTCCACTTTTCCACACCTAGGAACTAAACTCCAAAGTTCCATTGAGTTATCACAACCGTGCCAATTGTTCGTCTACACACCGAAGGCGCCAACCGTGTACAGTGCACGCAAGAGTTGCTGCCCACTCTGCAACGAGACCTCTCGATCTAACCACCTAGGGGGAAGGAGGAATAGATGGAGATATTTGTTTATAGCTACCGGGCTTGATAAAGTGGGAAAGTCAGTCGTGCTCACAAGGTCAGTTAATCCATCTCTCGTAAAGGCCCCTTCACATAAGACTTGAATGCATAGAAGTGCATGGTGGCTTCACAGCGCTTTCCCCAAATTTCAATAGGGGAACATGGACTCAGTCTCTTTCCTTCTTTCCTCGAGATCGGCCGGATTCGAACCGGTAATACTTAAGCAACCCGCTTTCCCATCTATCCACAGGTGAGGGACTTTTTCTCTGGCAGTAGAGAAGAAGTCAAGAGGCAGGTTCAAATGCATTCCCAATGGTTAAAACCCCACTCAATTGCTTGGTGAGGGGGCTCTAAATAGCTTTGTTCTCAATGGGTTTGAGGTCCAGACCGGCCATTGGTTTGAACAGCTAAAATGCCCTCACCATATGAATAGTGAGCGCTAAAACCCTTATTCTTCGAGTGAACGTAACTTTCCATCAATGTGTGAGCCCAACCCAACTCGGGCATATCCACTGGATTTCTTTGTTAGTGAAACCCACCTTTAACATCTCGGGATTATTAGTTGCTCCCCTGCCTATTCCTCGAAAGTGTGGAAGCATCAACTCGGAGTTATTTATAAGGGAATTGCGGAGTTAATCATATGTGTTTCGGAGTTGCCGAGGGTGCGCCATTGGATCTGTATGCTCAGGATCGTAGCTGGGTGTTGACCCGTTTAAAGGGTATTGTTAATACTAACTACTAAGTTTAATGGGTATGGCTCCTTTGGGAGGGAAATCCAAATGAATCCATCTCTGGCAATAAAACAGAACGTTTTGGTACCTCGATGATGTATACCTCATCTTGACCCACCTGCTGCTGTTAGATGCCCGGAATAAAATCCAATTTAGCAAGATTGACAATCTATTATTACCTGACCTCGAGAGCTGGTTGGTGGGCTGGTCATCATCCGGACCTTGTGCTAGTTCTTGGGCTGGAAAGCCGAAAGCTTGAAACCCGTGACTCGTGCTGCTATTGCGCTGGTTATCTTCCCGAGCTAGGATGGATGATGGGCTTACTCACCTACAAGGTGCGCATCCCTATCTCTTGACTGATTTGACTGACTATGAGAGGTGCGTATCCTCTTAACTATGGGCTGTTAAGTTTTCATCCCGAGCTAGGTTCTCACTCTAAAATTTCCCATCTCCATACGCCAGGGTTAAGGGGAATTTACCATATATCAGGGCGTGGTACGGCTGCTATGGCTGAATGGGATGGATGGGATCGCTGGCTGGGGTAGCCCACATGGGAACGTTCCTCTACCGAGAGGGAAGCCAGCCCGGCCTCTCAGTTCGTTTTAGGCCCAAGGGGTCAGCGTATTAACGGATATGGATTGAGAGTTTCACCTACCTGGTAGATGTGTTCATTTTACCTCTACCTATACCTTTGCTATCTATGCTCCAACCATGATAGCAATTGGATTATGCTATTGGTGCTTCTTTCGGGCAAACTGGTTCAACCAGCCCGGATCAACCACTTCTGGCTTTGGTTTCGCCCCCGCTTTTTCCGTCCTCACCTCCGCCTATACGGGATCAACTAGATTAGCTGCTATCTATTATTGCTGAACAGGGAGAGTCGGTTGGCTCAAAGCCCGATGGTTGGAACAATGGCATGTGCCACAGGCTATGGATGAGATCTCGGCCCCCACACCTCAGATCGTGGGGGGAAAGGATGATCACTCAGTCTCCGCTCGACTAACAATTCCCACTGCAAAGGTTATATCTGGCCCTGTCACTGTCAAATATATCAACTTCCCAACAAGTCTTCTATACCTTCCTGGATCATGAAGAAGTTCACCATCGTCTCTGTTAAACTTGATGTTTGGATCCATGGGAGTTTCACTTGATTTTGCACTGAGCATACCAGTTTCTTTCAGAAGATCCAACACATACTTCCTTCCTTTGGGAGATGAAGATGCCTTGTTTGGATCTCGCCACCTCTATACCCAAAAAATACCTCAAGTGACCTAAATCTTTCATATGGAAATGTTTGTTCAAATATACCTTAAGATCACTGATGCCATCTTTATCACTCCCAGTCACCACAATATCATCTACATACACTGCCAAGATGATGGTACCACTCTGTCTCTGTCTTACAAACACTGAGTGATCTGATGTAGTTCTCTTCAGCCCATATGCAGAAACCACAGTACTAAACTTATCAAACCATGCCCTAGGAGACTGCTTCAACCCATAAATAGCCTTTTTTAACCTGCACACCATATGAGACTCCCCCTGAGCAACATATCCAGGAGGTTGCTCCATGTAGACTTCCTCCTGAAGGTCTCCATGAAGGAAGGCATTTTTAATATCCAACTGATGAAGAGGCCAGTTCTGTGATGCTGCAACAGATAAGAGAATTCGAACAGAATTGAGACGAGCTACAGGAGAGAAGGTTTCGAAGTAATCTACCCAGTATATCCTTTGGCAACTAAACGAGCCTTCAACCTCTCTACAGACCCATCAGGCTGATATTTAATTGCATAAACCCATCGGCAACCCACAGTTTGTTTTCCTGGAGGTAATGCAGTAAAGTCCCAAGTGTTATTTTTATACAATGCTGCCATTTCCTCATCCATAGCAGATTTCCAACCAGGTGAAGATAAAGCCTGGAGATACGTTTTAGGAATAGAAAGAGAAGACCGAGCAGACTAGGGGGCTAACGTCTCGATGAAACGGAAAGCTAAAAAGAAAATAGAAAAGTCTTTTAACATAAGGTTGCTCCCCTGTCCTGTGACTGAGCTCCGAAGTCTTTCATTCATCCCTTCCCACAGTCAGGGTTTTACCTTCCAGATCTGGCTATCCGGTCCCAGTATGAAAAGATTCAAGATTTCCTCTATGGCGAGATTGATCCTTTCTGCTGGAGCTCGTTTAAAGGCGTGTTCGGGTTTTTTGGATATAAATCGATCACCCTTGCCCGACTTCAAGAAATGGGGTCTCCAACCCACGGGTTCTAGGAGTCTCAAGTGTCTGCGAGGTCCTCCCTCCGGGTATCTCCCTAAACTCGAAGTCAAGACTGTGGTTTAAATATCCTAGGGCTAAGCTCTGGCTTGCTGCTCTTGTTAGGGCCGTAGTAGGAGATTAACCTAGCTCTGTTTCCGAGCATTGGCTAAGCCGGTACAACACTAGGCGCGTTCGTGCTTAAAGGCTCTAACTGGATCAGCCTTCCCCGACTTCAATCGACGTTGAGCAAAGGCTGGGGTTGTACCAGGTTTCTCGAGATAAAGTATTTGGAACAATCAAAATCACGGCCTCTAAAAGGCGAATTTATCGAGTAAGGTGTTCTCTTAGAGACCTACCCAACCTAATGGTGATCGGTATCGATCCCATCCTTCCCTTGTGTGAAGGAGGTCGTCCTACTCGCGAAAAGGTTACTACGGTCTGGCAGCACCACAAATTGTCCCACGCGCCAAATCAAAAGAGGTCTCTCGAGCCTTCATGCCGCATTTCCTAGATGGGTCTCTTTCCCGAAGGTGGGGTTCGGTTTTTCCCTTTGGTGACGGAGGAATCAAATCAAAGGTCCCGCCAGGTGTATAATAAGGGCAGCAAGCCCCTTGTCCTCAGTCTCCATTTGTGTATTGCTTAAAGAGCTCTTTTGAAGCCGTTCGAAAGGATTATACTTTTGATCCCACTCCGCGGAGGGCGTTTAGGTAAATTTCAGCGAAAAAGAAGGTCTTTCATAGCTCGATGTGGCAACGGGACTTTCGTGCCTATCCATTAGTAAGCGGGTTCCCTCGAAGCCCGGTAACTCAGCCATTCATAGTTAGCCCGGTCGGTAAGCCCGACAGCTTCCTTTCCAACTCAATGATCTGCTCCTGCAAAGATGAGTGGGCGGTCTTCAGATCCTTGCGTACAGCGTGGCATGCATCAAGCAAGTTCCTCTTTTCCTCCAAGGTCTTCTCAAGTTCTTTAGCTTGAGCTACTACCTCTGCCACGATGACGTTCTTCTTCTCCAAGATCACATCCGGATCGAACTTCTTCCGTTTGCCTCAAACTCAACACTTGCAATGAACAAAGGAACGACTCTGCTTAGAGAATGGCGACGGATCAAAGCCCAGTGACTCAAAAAAGATCTCATCGGCAACTGTAGACATATCCGAAAGTTCTACTAGAGCACACTCTCGGAGGCTGCTAATAAAATAATTACCCATCTTATTCACAAATATCTAAAGACAAAGACTGGAGCCAAGCATCTAACCCAGCACTATAGATTTGCTAGCCACGGCATCACCAGTCAAAGAACCCGGATTGCCTTATTCAAGTATTAAGGGAAAATCAGACCAAGTAGACAAGTCTTGTCTTGACCTGATAAGGACAAGACTTCTAATCTGCTGAAGTGGGACTTGGAGGTTCTTGGATACAGACATCTCTACGTCGTTCTTGGAAGTATCAAGAAGAACTACGTCTGAAGAAGTGGTCGGTGATACTGGATCTAATCTGGTCACTGGAAGAGAACCATTCTGCTTTCCGGAAGCGTCAGGAAGTTACTTTCTCGCAGATGGTCTCAGTGCTAAGATAAAAGGAGCCAACCGGCACTTTGTCATCTAAATCTGGATCTCCTACCTGTTCCGAGACAAAAAGGGGAATTCAGTAATCCTAAACGAGGAGGAAAAATCATCACTACCAGCTAAGATGTAACTAAATTCCTACCTCGCCTGAGCCTGGAACCTCGGCAGCGCCAGTTTTTTTAACTAGGTTCACAAGGATTGAAGTCTGCGGACTATCAAGGGAAAGACCAAACAAATCACTGCCGTCTAAAAAGGCGTCGTCCTGAACGATATCTTCACTTAGATTCCCCAACATATTGGCAATCCTGTCATAACCTGAAAGAAGCGTGGGAGATAATTAAAAGCAGCCCAGGATAGAGACAAAGGAAAAGGAAAGAAGATATTCTCTAAACTTTAGCCTTACAACAAGCTAACACAACTGAACTACCGAAAACAGCTTGATTTATATGAGCCGACTACCGAAACAGAAGGAGGTTACTGCGGTGACCAAGCCATGACTGCTACACGTGCACGCAACAAGAAAAGATTATATAGATTAGTGAGCCTAGCTGCCCTTCCCGTAACTACCGAAAGTACCTGTCTAGCGTACGGAAAAGAAGGAATTCTCTGATCTACCTACCTCACTCGGCTAGCAAGAGAAGGAATTTTCTTTGATAAACCGCTTGACTAAACGAATAAAAATACAGTGCGCTAACGCGCACCCTATCTAAATCTAAGTCAACCTTTCGAGCCCCTTTACTTTACTAGTAAGGGTACTTGGTTTAAGAAAGGAAATGAGGTGCTAGTCTCCGTTGATCACTTTCTTCATTGGAAAATCCTACAAGGATGCAATTTGGTGCGATGTCGTACCTATAACGGACCGAACCCCCACCAATAACTCTGTCACCTCTTGCTTGGGAAACCATGGCAATTCGATCGTAAGGTGATTCTCTTTATTGAACAAGAAAGAAAAGAAAACGCATACCTTTTGGAAGGATGGTGCAAAGGCGGTGTTGCTGCCTCTTAAGGAAGGTGTCATTAGTGTTACAAGGCAAACAAATAGAATGCAAGCTGATAATTTGCTGACTAGGCTAAAGTTTGAAACGGAAGCTCGGGAAACAGGGCTAGGGTACGGAACTAAAGACGCTAGCCCCTATTTCGAAAGGGCACTCCTATACCTTCCAAGGTTAGCAAATTGCTTGAAGAGTTCGCTGAACTTATCCCAGAAGAGTTACCCGCGGGATTACCGCCCATGAGGGACATTCAACATCAGATTGATCTAATCCCAGGATCTGCTCTTCCGAATCAAGCTGCTTATCGGATGAGTCCATCGGAGCATGAAGAGTTAAGTAGGCAGGTTAGCGAGCTGATAAAAAAGGGACTTGTCAGGGAGAGGGTTCCAAACCTTGTGCTGTGCCTGCTCTCTTGACCCCAAAGAAGGATGGCACCTGGCGAATGTGCGTTGATAGTCGGTCCATCAACAAAATTACCATCAAATATCGATTCCCAATCCCCTTGACTCGGAATGAAGGGATGACTTAGAAATGTTGTCTGGATCGCGTGTGTTTTCGAAGATTGATCTGAGAATTGGTAATCATCAGATTCGAATCCGACGGGGGGATGAATTAAAAACCGCCTTTAAGACGAGGGATGGGACTTTTCGAGGCCTATCAAATGCCCCTAGTACTTTCATGAGGATGATGAATCAGGTTGCTGAAAAACGCTTTCTAAGGGTCACAAAGAGGAGAAAGCTAGAAAGCTTGTTGACTCAAGAACGCATTTTCCTTCGGCCTTCGCATTTCTAAATCTCGCATGTTATATTTGTTTATATAGTTATAGAAGTCTAACTAATGGAAAGCGCCTATGAATGAGTTCCAAGAAAGCGGCCGTTCACGTCAGGTTGTTGATGTAGTTGCTTGTAGTTTTCTATTGTTCGTCGAGATTGGGTTGGTGTTCAGTGTACCTTAGTACAAGATCGAAAATCATGCTTTGCATTCCAAATGCCCAAAGACTCCCATGCCCTTCTTGGTTGGACCAACCGGCGATTTCCGTCTTCCGAGAGCAAGAACAAGTCTTCCTTTTTTTGGGGGGGGAGCAGAGCAGTCAAAGAATGAACCAAACCAAATGATTGTTCTAGAATGGCTATTCCTCACAATTGCTCCTTGTGATGCAGCAGAACCATGGCAATTAGGATCTCAAGACGCAGCAACACCTATGATGCAAGGAATAATAGACTTACATCACGATATCTTTTTCTTCCTCATTCTTATTTTGGTTTTCGTATCACGGATCTTGGTTCGCGCTTTATGGCATTTCCACTATAAAAAAAATCCAATCCCGCAAAGGATTGTTCATGGAACTACTATCGAGATTCTTCGGACCATATTTCCTAGTATCATCCCGATGTTCATTGCTATACCATCATTTGCTCTGTTATACTCAATGGACGAGGTAGTAGTAGATCCAGCCATTACTATCAAAGCTATTGGACATCAATGGTATCGGACTTATGAGTATTCGGACTATAACAGTTCCGATGAACAGTCACTCACTTTTGACAGTTATACGATTCCAGAAGATGATCCAGAATTGGGTCAATCACGTTTATTAGAAGTGGACAATAGAGTGGTTGTACCAGCCAAAACTCATCTACGTATTATTGTAACACCTGCTGATGTACCTCATAGTTGGGCTGTACCTTCCTCAGGTGTCAAATGTGATGCTGTACCTGGTCGTTTAAATCAGACCTCTATTTCGGTACAACGAGAAGGAGTTTACTATGGTCAGTGCAGTGAGATTTGTGGAACTAATCATGCCTTTACGCCTATCGTCGTAGAAGCTGTTCCTAGGAAAGATTATGGTTCTCGGGTATCTAATCAATTAAAGTGAGTTCCGGACCTTCTCCACCTCCCTTTTTCTTTTTTCCCATGCTTTCCGTTGGTCAACAACCAACTAAAAAAGTTATATATAGTTCTTCACTACTCCTACAGGCTTGACGGAGTTAAGCTGTCTGGAGGGAATTTTTTTTTCTCAATCAAGAATGCCTCAACTGGATAAATTCACTTATTTCACACAATTCTTCTGGTCATGCCTTTTCCTCTTTACTTTCTATATTGGTAGGAAGTTGTTCTTTCCTTTTCATCTGGGGGAAAGAGTCTATTTTCTCTATTTGGTCAATGCACGGGTTCAACGGATTGTTTTTTGCTTAAAATGGGTTTTATTATTCTTTATTTGTTTTCGCGGGAGCTCCCTCCTTTATCACAACCTAAAGATGGTTTTTTTTCAAAAGACCATCTTTGGTATTCTCCCGAGTGAAATCTCCCTTCTTAATCACTATATAAATCAACCAAACCAGGACCCGGAATGGGTGGAATTTGTACGACAAAGCCTACAAACCCAAAGTCTTTCCCCCAGTCAATACGAGGTCATGGTTCGAGACTTCCTTAATACGGAGATGTGTGTGTCGATGCGCGAAAAAATAGCCGGATTTTATCAAATCATTTTTTATGGGCGAGAGGATCCACAATTCTTTGTTGATCCCATTGACCTCGATTCCATAATTCATGTCTCTCTGGAGAAAGTGGAATTTAACCATCCCGCTCTCGCGGAGGTTCTGTCGAGTCTCAGTATAGACAGAGAAAACTCTCCTTTCTATACTGAGGTAAAAACTACCCAAGCAAAGCATTTCCAGGGCTTTATCAATTTAAGAAAAAAAGCCCAACTCGGTCTCTTACACCGAAACAATATTTGGGAGGAAGCGAAAGCTTTAGAAAAAAGAATTCAATTTCTCCAATCCCAAAATGCCTCTCTGAAAGATAGACTCTTTTCTGAAAGATAGACTCTTTAGTTATAGTTATAACATAACATTTTAATTGAATTTCTCTTAAATTCTACGTTCCCGAAACGGATCCTATCAAATATTTCACATTTTCTATGATAGCAAGAACTGGACCGAACCGCTGCGGTCTCACTCCCGGCTAAGCTGGACTCTTTCATTGGGAGAGAGCACGCGCGCTTTAGAAGACTCGTCCAAGAACAAGGCGGCAGAGGAAGATTCGGATGGCGTGGATAGTTGGATTTCTCTATGAATGGAAAAGGGGTGCTTTGGATTGGGAATAACCACTAGTGATAGGGCAAAAATAGGGGGAAGCCACTAAATGGAAGGCTTCGTTCGCTCGCTCTAACGCTCGTTTAGTAGACAGCAAGTGGAGTGCATAAGCCCCTGACGAGAGAGGGGTACACGAGCTGTCTACAAAAGAGAGCAACCTCGTCTTGCTTGCTTCGCTAGAAGCCAAGCCGTATAAAGGTGAGCAGCCCTTATAGCAATAGCAAACGGCCTACTTATAGCCTTATTTATATTTTTCCCTTTATTCGGGGGCTTCAACGGGTCTTACAAGCTCATAAAATGGCAATTCTTCACGTTTTCCTCAGACAGTGGGAATGAATTCTATGACTTGATTGACATTGACAGATATGTGTACCACACCGAACAAGCAATATGCCGATATGCTTGATGTACCAGCCAAGGCAGCTCGACCGTATACAGTATGAGGGATTCGCCTTTGCCTCAGACAGAAGAAGAACGGATTGAAGAGGACAGGACAACTGGGAAGGGAAGCCTTACATAGATCTTGATTTGAACAAAGAGGAAGACGAGGAAGCAGACGTATAAGATACCAACACATAGAAAAAGGGCTGAAGAAACCAGGCAAAAGGAGTAGGTAGCGAGATCGATTTTCCGAACTGAGGCAATCTTTCCGAACACATACCCTGCAGACAACAATGAATGTCCCAGCGAAGAAAGAGCCTCCTTGCTATCCTGGCTTGGCAGAGTAGAGTTAGCTCTCACGCCGAGAGATAGGAACCAGAATTCCAACCTTAGCTACTTTCTCTTGACTTATTATTATAAAAAGCTCGGTCGTAGATAGAGAAGGAATGCCCGAAAGATAGAAAAAAGCAATGTTCTCTATTGTGCCATAGCGATGATCAGTAGATTATAGAAAGACGGTTTAGTTCCGTCCTCTCATAACACCTTACGAGCTACTCGTTAAAGAATATGTCCAACAGCTGTTAAGGAGAGGGTTTGTTTAGTGACTGGTTTCGCACTAGCAAAATAGAGAAAATGTAATCGATACACCATGACCACGCAATCGCAGTGCTGCAATCAGAGAGCTTCCTTCACTGGGGCTAGTTTATATATATATATAAATCCCAAAACCCAGATAAACAACCCAAACCTAAATAGCAGCCACCTCCATATCAAAGGAGAGGCAACCAAACAGGAGAGGGGCCTTTGTATAGGCCTAAAATAGCCGTAGTTGGTTGTCGCCCTCGTATTAGAAGATCTCCGCGTAGATTGACTGCAGTCTCTAACTAACATACGATAGAATAGCTAAGATAGGATAGGTAAGAACGTAAATGAGTTTCCAAACAAAGACGGTCGACGGTCACAGCAAGAGCATCTGGCAGGCGGGGTGTCCGCAGTTTTCCCTATAAAATATAAAAAGTTCCCAACAATCAACGAGTTGGCTACCTACTAGAGAAATCCCAATACCGGACCCAAAAAGAAAGAGACCCAGCTTGACCAGCTAAGCATCATTGGCTTGGTCAGCTTTTACCTGACCAACTACCTAAGACTACGCAGGCTAATAACGTCCCGCTACTTAGTTTTCCATTAAATAAAGAGGTCCCCACCCCTTCCTAATAGAAAAAGGGCTCCAGTATAAAGTCGCCATATAGAAAGAGTTGCCGAAGCCATAAGAGATAGGCAGGCAAGGACATCCATCGGGCTCTCTAGAATCTTTGTCTAGGCGGCAGTCATAGCCCAACACATAGAAAAAGGGCTGAAGCATTCCGAGATCTTAAGATAGCATGAGGCTATCGAGTTCCCCCCTTGCTAAACCCCTCTCTAATCTTTTTGATGAGGGTGTGCTTGGAGGCAGAAGAGTTCAGAACGCCTATGTGATAGTGATACCCTTCTTCCCCCTTATGATTTTCCTAGGTGAAGGCAAGCGCAACTTTTTGCCGAGGCCATGTTAGTTGAATTGGATAATTTTAGTAGAGAAGTAGGCCGGCAGTCCTTTGTGAGGGTGCCTGCCGAGGGTTATTTGTCTCTATCTACGATCAGATCCTTTCTCACAACAAGTAGGATTTGAGCTTGCTTGGACAGACACAAACATATGCTTGCCCCTACGTAACCATACCATAGTTGGCTTATTGTAACTAGTGGCCGGTTTCCCGTCGCTCCCATTATCAGCGTCCCAGTCTACGACAGTTGTCGTTGAAGCTTTCCTGGGGTGAAAGAAGGTAGAGGATAATCTAGCAGGGTGGAGAACAAACAAGAGAAGGGCTGCATCATAGATAATCCATAGATTCTCTCGAATAAAAATAGGAGAAATCGGCAGTGTAGAAAAGAAAATTTGACCTCGACTAGTGTATGCAAGCAATGGGCTACTTATGCCGACAGCATCCTTATAGCTTATAGTCTACTCCTGTCAAAAAAGAATAATAGAACACTATATTGATGAAGCAATTTTGCAAGGACTAAGTAAAGGCAGGCAACGAGGCGAAGATAGCAGACTTGCCTCGAGACAGGTCCTCCAGCTAAAGAGAAATGAAAAATTCCCGTGTCTTAGTGTAAACCAAAGCTTTTTGAAAGAGAAGAATTCCCTCAAGATCCTTTAAGACTTGCATGTCCTCATAAGCTTGTCGGTGACTCTCCACTATCTTGGAAGAGCAAGAAAGAGACAGTGGTATAACCAAGCATAGCGGTATTAGGCCATGATCCCATGTTTAACGCACAAGAAAAGGTAGAAGTGAGCTATTCATATAGATCAGCAAGATCTCTTGCTAAGGCTGCCAGCGGTCAACTTCAATCGCATTCATCTAGTTTGCTCCCGAAAAGGTAGTGGTAGTGGGTTCCCGCTCACGGTAAAAAAAAAAGATTAACCTATCTATATAAGATAAAAGAGTGATAGGCTCCGTACTTGACTTACAAGCTCGTGTAGTACCGGGGGAACTACTTCGTTAGGATTGGGGAATTGCTGCTACGACACAGTTAGATGGGACTTTGTAGGCGTAGTCCGGTACGATTGTAAGATGTTATAACAGTCGGTATTCTGTTAGCAGTTCTATAGGTCTCGGCAGCTCCGGATGAAGGGAGAATAAGGGTATTAAGAAAAGGGATTTCTAAAACTGACAAGCAGTAAGTAGTAGTTTTTGCCTGTTTTCAGGACCGAGTCATATGCTGGCTAAGGGAAAGGGAAAATTAGAAACGATTTTCGTTTCGATTTTTTTAGTATGAGTGAGCCGATCGGAGATCCTATTGTTTTTATGAGTATTTTACTTTCTTCTTAGGACAGTTAGAGTTAAATGATTCGAATAGATGAAGTGAGCGAGGGACAGTAGGACGGACAAGGAAGTTGTTAGTATGAGTCGGCCTACGTAAGACCGACCGTGAAGGATTCCTTGAGTTACAAACGAGTTTTCATGACTTTTTCAGAGAAAGAGAAAAAGCGATTCCTCGGTGGGAGATCCGTTAGGAAGGCATGTAAGTTGGTTGATCAGTAAGTAGATCGAGAGGTCTTTACTAGTTATAGTAGGCAAGGAGGCAAAGCGTCGATTCTGTCTAGTAACTAGTAAGAAGGGGTATCGAAGACGGCTATTGGATCTATTTATATAGTTATCAAACGCGAATGACAATGCCTCCGTGAACGGACTTTATTCGAGTGGATTCTGGTGCTTGTTGTCATCTTAATTCAAGTGAGATGGGGTTGTAGTGTCAGACAGATTTTTCTTTATTAAAGACAACGATTCAATCCCCTCCGGTTGGAGGACCTTGAGCGAACAGAACGACCGGGCATATTGCAAGTGGAATCAAAAAGAAAAAAAAGTAAAGTGAAGGGGCCCGCCTCACCACTCCCCTCCCCCTTATCACGGAAGCAACCAAACCTAACTCACCATGACAAGGGCCAGCGCTCTCACTGCGAAAGGCTCCTCTCCAGCCAAAAAAAGGGCTTTCAAGCCAAGCCCAGGGAGCAGATTGCCCTTCTTTCCTCCCCAGGCAGATATAAACACGTGCAATCCCATCTCCAACTGAGACCACTCGACCGATCTCATCCACTTGAAAATTCGTATAAAAGTTGGTAATCCTACTTTCTAATAGAGTCGTTAGTTCCGCAGCTCTGGGAGAGATTTCCATAATTAAATTAAAGATCGAGTCAAGGGAGAATGCCGCTGCTGCCCCGCGCAGGGGATCTTTTCGATCTTGTACTAAGGTACAAACCCAATCTCGATTAAAGAAAGATTACTACAAGCAACTACGAAAAAGAGAACAACCTCCGTGAGCAGAAGCTTTGTCAGTTCATTCACACGTTCTTGCTATATAAAGATGTATAATAGTAGCCGTGACCTGTAAGCTCCCTGTGCCCTATGAGCTCTGATTGTATGTGAACCTGGAACCTTGTTGAAGTTAAGGCGAAGCCCAGGAGAAATCTGACCAATGATTGAATGTGAACCTCTTCTCTGTGAGCGTACCCAAGTTAAGGTCATCATTTCACTCTTGATCTGGAGTGAATTCAAAACAGGAACTTGCTTTCCACTGTTACCTTCCAGTCAACTTGTCCTACATCTGAGATAGACTTTCAGCAACCTTTCCGTCTCATTCAAGTCTTTCTATAAGAAGTCAACAAAGAAGTCATTCTAATCTTGTTAACTGCTTCTAGCTCAACTCAGATAGATGGAGAAAGAGAAATAACCGTAACCTTACTTACGAGTTTTAGATCAACAAGAGGAGTAACATAATTCAAATAGAAAACGGAAAGCTGCTTTATTTAAAAGACAGCTGCAGCAAGAAAGAAAATGTCGGTTTGTCGCGCGTGTGAGAGAGCTCCTTTCATCTGAGTCCTCCGGTTTGGTTGTCAGCCATCCGAACTTGCCAATGAGTGGGAGAAAGAATAGGAATAAAGAGTGAATTGCCCCCATCACTGGGGAAGAGCTAGCACCAATCTAGGTGAGGGCTGGCAGAAGGTGGGAGCAAAAAGCATTCTTTAAGATCTGATTCGGGGTCATCCGCTTCAACGTGGAATTTATTCATTGATCGAGTTCGCTTTCTTCTTTATCAAAAATAAGTGTAATAAGGATAGTGACTTGCCCCAAGAAAGGGGAGAGTCTCGTTCAGCCGCTTCAGCTTCATCCTCAGCTTCAGCTTCAAAAGCAAGCTTGCGAAGAAAATTGTGGTGTGTCACGCGCGTACAGGATATCCTTTCATATGATTCCTATGGTTGTCATCCCTCCTAACTGACCATTTAGGGGGAGAAGGCGGAGGAATGAAGACAGAAGCGGGTTCCAATGTCTTTGTCTTTTCCCACTTGGCTTCCTTCCTAATAAAGAAGCACACCCAGGTTTTTATCCCTGCCGCCACTTTATGGGCTGTCCGGCTTGACCCTAAAAGAAGTTTGACGGTATCTTCCTCAAAGAGTCAGAGGGGGGTACGTGATCTGCGAGAAATGGGAAATAGCGTCGGAAAGGTTATTAAAGTGGGCAGAGAAGCAAAGTAGGGTGATCCAGTTATGATACTATCTGATTGAAGATCTCGACTAGCTTGGACTGCTCCAGCATGTGAGACCCTCTCAGACCTGACATTGAGACCGGCAGAGACCTTGATGTAACCTGAAACCGGCGCTCCTACTCTCTCAACTCTCGTTCCTTGCCCCTCTTCTTCGACTTCGCGCTCAATCAAGAGGGCTTCTGTCACCTTGTTGAGATCGAGGACCGTCCGATCTTGTTCCATTTGATGTTTTTGCTGAAAATGGGACGGTGACCCTCCCCTTTCCTGATCCACCAAGCTCCGGAAGTTGGGCTTTCCTTCTTAGACTCTAACCTTCTATAGAACAGCGTTTAGAAGAACAGCGGATAGCGAAACGCTGCTAGTATCCGCTGCAACCGAGAGCTAGGAGCTCTTTGACAACCGAGAGTATTGAATGGCCTACCGATAACTGTTTATCAAACGAGCTAGGTCATGAGCAAAAGAGGAGTCATTGCAAAGGAAAGGGGGAAGTTCCGTTGAACTGGAGACTGCCTTCTTCTAAGAGGCTAGATGGAACGAGAAAGATTCCAACCCCTGATCGAGTAATGGGGTTTGGAGTTCGCCCATTCTCTTGTGAATGAAGCTGGTGCTCATTGTTCTCATAGTAAGAAGAGTCAACCAGGGAAAGTCCCATTAGGAAGTGCAAGGGGCACAGCAGATGACTTCCTTAGTCTAGTTCCGTGTTGTTCTCATTAAAAAGAAGAATCGCAGGAAGAGCGGTTAAGCTCCGTCAAAACCTTTTAAGGGTAGCGCTGGCGTGAGGTCATTTCATTAGGTGAGGGTTCTCTTTCGTGTCATCAATGTGGGAAGAAGAAGATGATCAGATGAAGGGCATTGAGGGTTACTTCCTTCTTCTGCTGTTGAGGTATATGTTGTTTTGGACGGGATAGGTAATGGTTTTAGAGGGGCTACGTAGTGCAGCTTGGCTTAGGGCGCAGCCAAGTCCAGTCATCCATCTATATCTATATACGCTATATCACAACGACTTCTATCTAAGAATTATTCAAACTCAACCTCTCTTTCCTCGGAACTGAAAGAACATCCCTCTAGCTAGGATGGTGGTCTACGATCATGAGAAGAACATAACAGAAGAAAGTCGATGGTAGCTCTTGTTCCCATCTAGTTGGGACTTCCCCTCCTAGTTGGGAGTTGGATATGAGGCACGTAGTCCCTTGTTAACTGTAGGGTTAGAGAAGAGTAAAAATGGTTTAGATGGAGCTATCTGGTAGTTCCTGTGAGTAAGCTAAGATTGCAGCTAGGGCAGAGCTGAGGATAGATAGAAAGGGCAAGGAACCCGGATGCAAGCAAGGAGAATATGGATGTCTTTCGAGAATATGAAAAGTGAAACCTTTAGTCTGCAGCTTCCCTTCCTTCAAGTCTTTCTTCTAGTGGTTTTTATCCCTACGAGAACAAGCCATTTCTTTTCTGGGCAGAAGTCAGGTAGGAGGGCCAGCGCCCTTTCTCTTCTAGCATTAATAAGACTTTTACTTCTTTGCTTAAGGAAAGGAATAAGGAGCAAACATGGCATGAGTCTTAGCGTTTGCATCTATAAGGGTAGAGAAAGTATAGGAATAAGGAATGCATTATAACAAATAAGATTTCGCAAGGTGAGGCTGGGACGAGAGACAATCCATAGAGCTATGATTATTTTGTGACTTCCACCTTTCGTCGAGTGTGAAATGGTGGGCCAAGCCTAGCCCTCCAGTTTGGCATTGGTTGGTCAAGATGCACCCGAGGCTTAGATTAAGACAAAGAAGCCGCCGAACGCCGCCTCTGAGGAGATGTACGAATACTCATTCTCTTACCAATGTCTCTACTTCTCAAATCAATTGGAGAGGCCTCGAACGCCAAATCAAGTCATTGACAGAATGGATTTCGATCTAGGCTCTAGAATAGGATTTATGAAGAAAGAAGACCCGAGCACACGCCTGAAAGCAGCCTGACTTGAATAACCAATTGTTTTTCCTCTTTCCTCTCTGGATTGGGTCTTCCCCTGCCTCAAAGAGTAGGGTTCCATTCTGCAAGATAAAAATCGAATAGAAAGAAGTCGTCTTCTACGATAAGGGTTCGTTCATGCTTTGTACTATCTTTCTGTCGCTTTTGAGATCTCGTAGCGGCTCATTGTTATCGAGAATGCGAATTCCAATCAAACTCTTTAGTGGAGTCCGTGCCCCTCCGTTCCAAAGGTCAAAGAGGAGTACAAGCCAAAAGGTGCCATAGTCGTCGCAAAGGTTCAAGCAAGGACTAAGTCGAAAGCAAGGAGGAAGTAGGTCTCAAAAGAAAAAGGGGGAGGTTTCAGAATTCCCAAGCGCCTAGTCAGTTGAAGGGTCAGTTCAAGGTTAGCGTCCGATTGTGCGCAATGAATAAATCAATGTATTTGCGGAAAATGGGACGCTGAAGGTCAGGGGTAGTAGCAGCCGATGTTAGCAACTTCTTAACCTGGCTGCACCTTCTTTTTAGTGAAAGGGGAGCTACGGTGCCCCAGCAAAGGTTCTAGGAGTAGAGATCTCGTCTCTGCAGGTTCGGAGCTCCTATCTCCGTACCGAGCAAAGCGCAATGTGGTAATAAAGAAAAGTCTGGGTTCGCTCTCTCCACTTTAGGCCTGTGGGTCACTATCTTTTGCTTTTGCTGTGCAGGTCTAGGTGCGCAGGCGCTGCTCATCATTGGCCTCAGGATAGTGGCTTTGCTTCTGCTGCTCCTTATGGTATTGGTAAAGGGGGGGATTTGCAGATGCAGGCCCGGTTTGCTGCCCGTTGTCCACCGGATCATGTCCGCTTAATGCCCTGTTTTCAAGTGTGATCAAACAAAGCGAAACTTTTGAGTTTAGCTACTTTTGATGCTCGCTTGATGTAACTGTCTACTGCCTATCTGTCTTACTGAACTGCCTGATATATGTTCTCACTGTCGTTGTTGTTTTACTAATACTAATAAGGCATCCAACTGTCGTATCTGTTGGTGTCATATTAGGTATTCAACCGGCCTCGAGTCCTCAAGTAAGGGAATAAAATACTCGACTCACTCACACCTGCGTTTGAGTTTCCCTACTTATGGGGGGCCTCAACAGTCGTATAGTTAGTGTCCAGTCCTATTTGCTGTCCTTAACTTTCACTGTTTTGGGGCTCCCCGGCCGGACTTTCTTGGCCTCGACTCATTTCGGCTAACATGGCCCATGCCTTCGCGCTCGGGGGCAGCGTACCTCCGAGTCAGGACCAGTGATCAAGTCCCGAAGGAGCTCAGTCACAGGACTCGAACCAGGTCTGACTCAGTGAATAACCTCCATTTAGGGGACCGGACCAGGTCAGCAAGCGTAACAGCAAGTGCAGTGAGGCACATCACGGGTGAGAGTCACGCGTGAGAGGCACTTCACAAACGCTTGTGTTAAGCGCATATTGCATTGGTCTAGTCGATTCTGTCGAATCTCAGGTCCCCGATTTCAGGTAAGCACCCGAAGCGAAGGTTGGAAACTCTCGGGAATGACAGAGGGTCCAGTTCACACCTCCGTAACTCCCGGAACACAAACAATGTTAGCGAAAAGAGCCTAGGTCACAAGTCCTGTTTTCGACTTTTGACCATTTCTACTAGACAAGACAAGACAGGAAAAGACTGGGAAGGGAAATATTCAAGTACAGATTGCAGGATAGAATACAGGAAAAGGAAGGAAAGGGAAAGGGACGAAAATGAGAATAGTAATAAGGGGATTTCGGATTCGGATTTGCGAGAGATTCTTTAGGTGTGGTTGAATATCCGGATCTGGGATCACGTACTTCATTGATTCCTTTGTTGGCTGGTCCGGCATAGGAACAAGAAAGAGATCTCTTGTTGGTGCAGGTTCGTCCCTCCTTCCTTTGTAACCGATGATATAGCTTCCCCAAAGGCTGCTTCTAATGGGTCAATGTGATTATATAAAGATTCACTCCCATGGTTCCTAGCCGGCCAACTGGAACAACTTGACTAGGAGATGAAGAGGGCAGAGATGGGTTCGTAGTTCCCGTCATAGGTCCAAGTTAAGAAGAACGAATAGGTGACTGGCATTGAGAGCCTTTTCGCCCCATCATTGAGAGATGGTTTTTTTCGGGGATGGAGAGTGAGATGAATAGTTGGGAGCAGATGGCTAGGTACTCCCCTCTTCGGGTTCGAACAATGGAAATGAGGAGTGGGCCATATTCCTTTCATACACGAGCTAGGTTGGTCATTCACTTCGAAGGAGGTTTGCCGGGGAATGAAGAGAAGGTTGCTCTAAGCGAGGAGTGCATTCACCCAATAGACTTGGATTTGGAGCTTACCCCGCCCCGGATTTTGACGAAATAGATGGACTAGAGCTTCCTTGTTCTTCTTTCCCTGGAACCGACCTCGCGCCATCTTCGTATCTCTCCGTTCAATCCGAACCTGGCTCTGCCTCTCCCAGTTCCATTGTTCCTGTCCCTTCACCCGATCCCCAAGTGGTAGGTATTGAATCATCCGTTTCCCATCTCCTTCGGGCCCCAACTGGCAACCGAAGTGAGCCTTCGTATTGGGCACCGGAGGCGGAGTAAAGGTATCTAAAGGCTGAAGCCGGTAGCAGTGGTCCCAAACCTGGATATCTAAGACCTTCGGGGGCCGAACCATCTAATTGATTCCAATCCTTTGCCATTGAACTAAAGAACTCGAACTAAGCTCCCCTCTAACGGGAACTCCTTCGAATGCATCTGTTGATGATGAACCAAGTGGGACATCTAAGTCTTCTGCCTGAAGATGAGGAGATCATTAGTACCTCGGACTTATTATTCCCACCCACCCAACCTGCTTGTTTCGATCCTAAAAAACGAATGAATCGGATGGTCTTGAATCCCCTACATCGGGAACCTCTACCAACCAACCTCGGTCGGATAAGTAGTCTCCAACCGCACTGGGCCTGGGGTTTTCCATTGAATGACTGGTTTCTAGATGGATGGGAAAAGAATCCCACCCCGTCTGTTCTCCTCGCTACCGATCCTTTTATGGGAGATGAACCGGCGCCTCCAATGATATCTATCTTCTTCCGGTGTTAAAGAATGAATGCCCGCAGCCTCTTCCTCGCCTCACCCAAGAGTAGCTGCGATTACCCGGCCGTTTTGGGATGGGTGCGGGGATGATTGCTTGTCAGCCGGCCTCCCTCCCCTCTCAATCGAAGAATTGAGAGATACGTATGGTGAGACATAAAGCCCGTCTTGTTGCCAAAGGCTTTACTCAAGTTGCAGGTGTTGATTATTCTGAGACATTTGCCCCAGTTGCCAAGACCAACTCCTTACGAGTCCTCCTCTCGATTGCTGCTATTCGCCATTGGCCTCTCCATCAGTTAGATGTTAAGAACGCTTTTCTTCATGGGGACTTACATGAAGAGGTCTACATGCACTTGCCACCTGGATTTTTTCCTCAGGGGGAGGGAGCGAAAGGGCGCCGTCCAAGATTGGACTTGGTAGGGTTCCGGTCGAGGTGCTTGACGACATAGAAACAACTCTCTCGATCCCCCGAGGGTTAGGTCAAGGGTTCGGTTGGAAATAAGAAACAAAAATGTTTTTCTTGGTTGGATACAGATTCGATCCCACCTATGCATGCAATTTATTCTTCCCGCGACTGAAAAGGAATGAGCACTTACCGGCCGAAGATGCTTTATGGGGATCAATAGGTAAAGTCCAAGCATCTAAAACTCGCCTTGTCACGGCTCCCGACCTGCAGGCACTACGCATTCCTGGCTCGGCCCCGTCCGTCCGACGCTCAGTCAATTTGAGATAGTTTCCAATCCCTGACGGTACGGAATTCAACCTAAGTAGGTGCGAAAGTTATCTCTATTCCTCATTGCATTCAGCGCGGCCTGTTGTCTGTAGGGCCTCCTCTCCCTCCTGGCCAACCTTGCTCTACTGCATTCATTTTCATCGGATCTGATATGCGTGCATACCCGTTGACGTTGGTTCAGTGTTCTTCTCTTGTCCTATTCTCCCATACCAGGCCGGAGTAGGGATCTGAGTGACACTTAGGATTGAGAAGGTTTCATAAGTACTTGTAGGGCCAGTCAGTTTGTACTTGATATCACCTCGAGATATTCCACCCTACACCGATGGATTCCCACCTCGGCCTCAGACCGGGTCTAGCCTGGACCTGTGTCTCGGAGCATGTACTTGTTTCGATCTGTCCCCCGACCCGTGCCCGGGTGTCAGTTTGTGCTCCAACAGAATAAAAGCTCCGTCCGGTAATCAATTCTGAACCGATGTAATAAAGACTCTTTTAAAGAACAGGCGGCATTCCTCGTTCTGGGCGCTTCAACGCCGCCCGTTGAAACTACCGTAGCGGAGCGGAGGCAAATCTGTCTATTGCGTACGGAAGACCAATCGGAACAGAAGGCAATGAATATTGTCTTAGTTAGATCGGGTTCTTCCTGAGTTTCCGCATTAGATTAGTAACGAATTGGAGGCGCTTTTAAGCCCTAGCGCTATCGGAACTATCTATTACCGGACTTGTAGGGTGAAGTACTAGGTTTCTCAGACAGTCCTGGGCGTTGCTCCCTCAGTTCCAGGGGGAACATCCACCTCCTTCTCTGCGACACCCCCAGTCATCCCATAGGGGGAGATCACTATTGCAGGGTTCCAATAACACCAATCCCTCTCTAATCATTACGCCTTTCTATCGTCAAAAGTGGGAGCAAGATTCATTGCACTCACTATTTTCTCTGCACATACAGATCTACTACGATCGAGAAATCCTCAGCAACTGCACCCACATACTCCTATAGAAACATCCTTGCCACGAAGCTTTTAAGTAAACCTTTTTCTTATTATTGAAAACTTCTACAGCTGAGGGCCGGGGGTTCCAGATGGGACCTGTCGAAGAGATGGAGGTTCTGAAAGAATCGAACTGCTGGGTTGGGCTTGTGAAGAGGCGGATGAAATAGAATATGGGTTTTATAAGCCAATTATTCAAGGCGGAACATAGCGGGTAAGCGAGATCGAAGGTAAATCCGCTTATTCTGGGCAAAGTTATCCCGCCCGATGCGAGGGGCAGCCGGAACATAAGAACGCGAGTGGGATGGCTCAAGGGCAGTATCGCCATAGTAGGCGGTTCCACCCACCGGTCATCCCCTCGGCATCTCCATCTCCGCGTAAAAGAGAGTTTAGGAGATCTGTCTTCTATTTGATTGCCCGGGGCAATCTACTGAATTGAGCGTTTCACCCCATGCCAGAAATCGGCCAGAACATGACTCCACTACACCTAACAAGTCTTCGGCCCCCGGGTACTGAAGTGGAATGTAGTGTAGGCAGCTGCCCTAAGCTAAGATAATCATTCTACACCTATAAAGTTTGCAGGTGCTTGTAGTGCTTCAAACCGAAGAATTTTGCTTTATTGGTCTTCCCTTATGACTCATTGCATTCAACATAATATGTTGATGATGGAAGGTGGAGTTTCCATTTGACCACCTTTATGACTTCGCACTACAACCGTGGGTCTACACCCACTATCACAAGCAATCGTGGACACGCTCCTCATGGGCACACTCCTATTGACACAAAAGATAGAAGTGAAACTCCCACTATCACCGAGAACAAAAGTGATACATCTGTCATCAATTGGAGCGGTACTCCCACTTTCTGAGAGAATACTATAGCTCTACCATCTCCTGAACCAAAGCCTAACTTAGAAACAGATCCTCAATAAAGGTAATACAATCTGAGCACCAAGACAGATTAAGATAAAATACTCCGAAAAAAGGTATTAAAAGCAATTCTTGGCGCAAGAACAGGATCTTTTTTTTTTTTTTTTCAGTACTGGGAGAGGCACGAGCTAATCCATCTTCTTTTACTGGATGGAGGGAAGGCTGGTGGGGACTAGAATCGGTAAGAGGTCAAACTAGAGTAGAGGTATGACTAGAAGTAGGAGCGACTTCCCCCTGTTGAAAAGAGGTTACCCGTTGAGAGAGTAGCTGGTGTTGCTTACTCTGCAGGATATGATAACGAGATAGTAGCTGTTCTTGCTTGCTCCTAAAGGACGAATAAGCTTGACTTGCTTTCTTGCTTGGATTGCTACCAAAGCTTCCCCATATTATAGGGATGATTACCACTGAAATTTTACATTGTCTTCACTTCATTCTTTGACTGCTGGAGGCTTGAGGCAGAGCTTTCTCTTTCCCTAGCTCCAGAACTAGTTGTGAACTTTAGCAGGTACTAGAACTAGAACGCTGTAAACTCAGACTGTCACTCTCACTGGCACTGGCTGGGACTTGCCCGTTCCCTTTTTCCGTTGCTTCTCGCGGAGAATGGGCACAAAAGGATTAGGTTCCGTGGTTCGAACAATTTCCCTGGATTCCTTTTCCTATGCTCATTAGTGCGAGCCCTGGCCAATACTCAATCCTAACGAGTCAGGTTCTAATCTAAAGGCGAAAAGGCGGTTTTTCCCGATCTTGCTGGGGAAGAGGTTGGGGAGCCCCAGAGTCTTCCTCCAACTCAGCTTTCAAGGAATCAAATGGTCCCCCCCAAACCCCCACTAACAAACTAACCTTCGGAATCCTATGTTCAAGTCAACAATCGAAATTACAACAACTCAATTTCAACAAAAAAGCATCAAATAAAAATAGCGTAGATAATCACAGAAAGTTTTGGGTGGTGCATTGGCCCAGGTCAGGAGCAGAAGCAGGATTCAGGATGGTATGCCCAAAACCAAAAAGGCTTATTTCCAGCAGACGCAGGTACTATGCTGCCGGAGCCGACGGACCCTTCGGCCGGATCCTGATGCTTCCAATGTGAACTCCGAAATGGGATACGGATTGTCAGAGTAACTACCCATAGGCCTTATCCTATATCTCTGACTAGGTGTGGCCTTCCAAGATGCATTCCTTCGTTTCATCGCGCCCTCATTAGAAGGAGAGATGAGAAAGCGGATAAACTCGTAAGATTTTATCTGTCTGTGTTTTCGTTGTCGAAACTGATATTAGTAAAGAAGAAAAAAAATTATCAGTTTCGCTCGATTACACAAGAGCTTAACGCTTCTTTCGACTCTCTTCTTGAAGAGTTGAGAACGAAGGTTGTGTCACTTATCAGTAGATATGTACCTTCATTCCAGTCGGTTCCTCTATCGACTGGGTTGAAATGGTTTCCGATTTGGACTGCTTCATCAGTCCCCTATCGTTATGTGCCGGGTGAGAAATCACCGTTCCATAGGATGATCTGGGACTTATTCTCGGTCGCGTTATAGGATAAGGCAAGGCCTCGCTTTTGGGATTTTGGTCTGATGAGGAGGCTTCGTTTATCCGAACGTGGCCCTTTTTCTACGGATATGTTAGAATGGTCCTCGCAATACATTGTTCCAGTATTTAGCTATTTCTTTCCTTCCAGAGAGATTTACCCTCTTTCTGAGGAAGAAGCTTCTTACCCGTATTCCGTAAATCAATTACTACATAATACTGAATCTAGGTTCGCTTCATCAGCGGCGTTTCGTACTGGTCTGCTGACTTATAGTTAGTTGTTTTGTATGTCAGCATTCCGTATGAGACCCCCAGATGACTATCTACTGACAATGTATTCGACTGGTCGCCTGGGGGAATAAGGTGCTGGGAAGGTGCGAGTATTCGCTATTCCTAACGCCTTAAATGAAAGCGGGCACTACTTCGTCCCGCGC